ATATGTCTGTTCCATAAAAAAAGTTTTTTGTTCTTAATTAATTGTTTCCGATTCACCGGATCTTGCCTCGTTCGAAAAAACTCAATAAAAAATCAAGATATGAACTAACTTATTGAATATTTTTATACTTATTGAATATTTTTATACTTATTGAATATTTTTATATTAGTATTTATTCTGAGTCTTTTCAAAATCGTTCAAATATTCAAAACAAGAAGTTACAGTTGGTCAAATGATATGACTAAGTGACATATCAAAACGAATACTTATAATAGGAAAATGAAAATATAGCAAGGAGAAAAATTTAGGCTAAAAAGAGCACTTGATCCTGATATGAATTATAGGATTAACTAAGGGCATCGGTCTAATGAAATCAAAACTCTTGATTTTCATTAGTTTATTTAAACTCATTAACTAATTCATTAACTAATTCATTATGGGATTGATTGTTTTCTATTTCAATCAAAACAATTTATTAGTAAAGTTTACAATCCTTTGAGGTATTTGATTACATGTAAATAAAGTATAGAATGAGGAAAATAAAGGTCTTTTAGGTTCTTTATTTTTTTTTTTTATTAAGTTTGATTTAGCAGATTCTAAAGATATAACGTTGAGAGATAAACAACGAGAACTAAAAATTCCAAACCAAAAATTGTTGGTTTTACGAATAGTGTATGAAATGATGTATGGAATCAAAAATTTTTGATTGTTATTTCGAGTCATTATTTTTATTTCGAGTCATTTTTGATCCAATTTTCACGGATCTTTGACATATCTATATTTCTTTTTTATGAAGAGAATCTTATTTAGATTTAGATAAAAAATAGATAATGAATAAGAAATAAGAATTCGTTTTGAACAATAGATGTCTTTCACATCCAACTATAACAACGAGTAACTTTAAATGGCAGTTCCAAAAAAACGTACTTCGATATCAAAAAAGCGTATTCGTAAAAATATTTGGAAAAGGAAAGGATATGTGGCGGCGTTAAAAGCTTTGTCATTAGGGAAATCTCTTTCTACCGGGAATTCAAAAAGTTTTTTTGTACGACAAACAAATAAGTCCTAAAATATCGGAATAATCAGAATGGGTTTGACTCAAAAAAGGGCTCAGAAATTTGTTAATATCAAAGTGAATATAAAATGAATAATTGGCAGTCCCTATTCTAATCAATATGAAATAGACCCTTCATTTTATATTTATAAAAGAATTCTTCTGTTTTCTGAATTCTAAAAAATAAATAAATAAAAAATAAGAAAGAAAAAAAGACAAAAATTTTTATTTTTTTCTATTTTCGCTCAAATTTTGGTGATGGGGAGTCTTCTTTTCCCCATCGACCTTTACAACAATGAAAAATTTTTATGTTTATCGGGAAGGCCAGATATAAGATTTTTAGTTCAAATTAATGAAGTGTTGAAACAAATTTATTCCATGTTAAAAATTTTTGGATAACTTTCTGGCTTCTTCATTTATTTACTATATGGAATGGGTTTTATATATATTTCCAATTTTCAATATCAATAAAAGAACTTAATTGTTGCAATATTATTATTAAAACGGATTTGATTGAATTGACTTGTTCAATCTCGACGATTGAATAGAAATAGGGTATTATGAGTTCGAGCAAGCCGCTATGGTGAAATCGGTAGACACGCTGCTCTTAGGAAGCAGTGCTAGAGCATCTCGGTTCGAGTCCGAGTGGCGGCATGCCATCTTCTAAAAGAGATCCAATAGATCCTATAATCAAAATAAAGTAAATTCCCCATTTCTATTTCTTAATTAATATAGGGGATTCCCTCCCCCTTTTTCATTTTTATGATATTTTCAACTTTAGAGCATATATTAACGCATATTTCTTTTTCTATTGTTTCAATTGTAATTACACTTCATTTTATAACCTTATTGGGCAATGAAACCATAAAACCATATGATTCGTCAGAAAAGGGGATGATAGCTACTTTTTTATGTCTAACAGGCTTATTAATGACTCGTTGGATTTATTCAGGCCATTTCCCACTAAGTGATTTATATGAATCATTAATTTTTCTTTCATGGAGTTTCTCCCTTATTCATATAGTGCCTTATTTCAAAATAAGAAAAAATGATTTAACCACAATAACTGCCTCAAGTACTATTTTTACCCAAGGCTTTGCTACTTCGGGTCTTTTAAATGAAATACACAAACCCACAATATTAGTACCTGCTCTACAATCGGAGTGGTTAATAATGCACGTAAGTATGATGATATTGAGCTATGCGGCTCTTCTTTGTGGATCATTATTATCAGTAGCACTTCTAGTCATTACATTTAGAAAGATTTTTTATAGTTCTAAAAGTAATAATTTATTAAATGAGTCGTTTTCATTTGGTGAAATCCAATACAAGAATGAAAGAAACAAGATTTTTCAAAAAACTTCTTTTTTTTCTGATAAGAATTATTACAAGGCCCAATTTATTCAACAATTGGATTATTGGAGTTATCGTGTGATTAGCCTAGGA